TTCGGAAGTGAGATCACCCTCTAAAGGGGCTTTCGAGAAAGAGACATGCTTGTTGAAGAGGGAAAGATCACTCCGTCATGCAGCCGTGATCTTATATACGAAACCAGCAGACGCGCCCCTGCCTCCTCTCTGCACCAAAAGATAAAGTTATAGTGGAGAATAGCCTGATATCCGTGTCTGGGGAAGAAGACTTGCTTGTTACAAAACAAAACCATCGTTTACACCGTATGTGGAGGCGGCTGAAGAGGGGCTGGATTGTTCATTCAGGTCCCTTTTAAATTGTTAATGCGACCTATGTTAGCGAAGGATCTCCAGTGCTAGTACCACGTCTGTCTGAGACTTCTATGATGATAAGCAAGGTGATGTTGGAAAAGGGGTATCCGATCAGCCAGGGGAGGGTTTCGGTGGGGGAGCGGAGAAGTGTAGTTTGCAAGCGAACCCAAAAATGCCAGGAGGCAGAGAGCCTTTCGATGGTGCCTGCACCCAATGGGAAAAAGAGGTATTACAATTCTCATATTCTCATATATAAGTAAAGCACTTATACGCCCCCTCCTATCCCACGGTTTTCGTGCAAAACAAGTACGCAACTCACGTTAGGAAGCTCTAAGCGAGCGAGAAAAAGCAAAGGAAAAGGAGCTTCTTATGTTGTGTTTAGTCTCTAAAATGAACCTATCTGTGTTTTCTAATCTTTTTCTTTATAGAATTTAATCTCGTTCTGATCATCATCCTTTTTGTTTTTATAGCTTGATAGTAAGGAAGCCGCCGGTTTTGTGTAGCGCTTCCCCCCGGATAATCAGAGTTCTTCTTTCTTTGACACTTGCTGGATTCCTTCTGGTTGTCACATCTTGTCACCCTGTCTGCTTTGGCTATCTGTTTGTAATGCTTTCTTCTTTGATGAAATGCTTCTGGACTGTACCTCACACGACTTTCCTGGCCTTTCTCTTTCCGGACGGATTCAGTTTCGTTTAGTAAGAGTCGAGCGGCTCTTCATGAAGATTGGAGAGGTTAGCTCGCGGATTGGTCTTGCCAAGAAAGTGAAGAATGTTCAGGTTATAGAGACCTGGAAGAGCTCCTTTCACCTGGCTCTCTTTCCCAGCATGTGTTCTTCGCCCGGTACGGGCGGTACGGTTAGCTCAGCTAAGCCCTTCTTGGTACGCCCGAGTTCGTTCAGAATCAGTCGACGGACAGGGGAAGATTTTAATCATTTCCTTCAGGGATAGATGCACTTGAAGAAGTGGAATTACCTTCTGAGTCAAGGAATAGATTTCGATAGCATACATACTTGTTTATCTAAGTCTTGTTTCGGATATAGCCGGCAAGCTAGCTAAGAAAGCTCTTTTTCTAAGGGGCTGTTGGGTGGGCAGGGAAGGAAGCCCTCTCTCGAAGGGGATTGCCCCGAAGTCACTTGTCCCGAAGCTGCATCAGTCTATGGTGCAGTGGGAATCAGGTTATTAAACTGCGCAACTCGCTCCTTCTACTTTTAGATTTAAGAAAAAACTGTGACGCAAGCAAAAAGAAGCTAACCAGCTAGCGCACTAAGCTCGCTAGCAGACTAATCGAAGACCTTACCTTTTTTTTTTCACCTTTATGTCCAAGACCTCGCTTTACTCCATTCGATATAAAAGGCATAGGATTCATTGACACAAAAAGCCGGCCCATTTTTAAAAGCTTAAGGGAAGTGGAACAGAGGAGAACTCTCGGGATGAACTAGCGGCCAATTCAATGCCTTGACAAACAACAAGCAACAAGCAAAAGTGCCTTTTCATATTCAGCAAATGGGAAGAATGGCCGGATCCACTCCCACTGTTCACCTGTAACCTGGGATACTCCCACCCTGACGTCGCAAGCACTCATGGATTTCCTTATCAGATCTATCACTCTCGGGCCTCCCTTTAATTTCAAAGTAAGTGTATCGCAACCACACTACTGCTTTCATAGCTTGGCAAAGGCCTCAATCACGGGCCCTCGCTTAAAGCATCAAAAGACGAGACACCCTACGTGACTCAACGCTATATAACATCTTTTCCGGGCGCCCTAGGATTCTAACATGGCCAGCTCTTTGAAAACCTAAGCTTTGTATGAAAAAATTCGGAATTTTAAGAAGAAGAGGATCATAAAGGCCATCATTAAGGCAAACAAGGCAATGGCTTCGGTTAGAGCAACTCCCCCCAAAAAAGGCTGAAGAAGACTCCTACCCTCTCTGGCTCACTGACTAGCTAGCTTGCCTAAAGCCCTGACCTGATGGAAAAACTTTTTATGCTGGCTTGAGATGCTACTACTTGAAATGCTTAAAAGACTCCTGCTCTTTCACGAGCTTTCGAGCTATATTTTCAATACTTGTGTTTTGTTTTCAAGCGGGCTTGCGCATATGATCCAATTACTTTCTTGAACTAGCTTGCTCAGTGGATAGAACGGAACCGGCCTAGACCGCCACCCAGCTATCAAATTTATAACTCACTTGTTTTCACTACAATCTTCCTACTTTCTGATGGTACAGCCCCGAGAGAAAAGTAAATAGCTTGCAGAAGATCCATATCCATTGCTAGCTGGATTGAGAGGAGTGCTTTCCCGTCCACCTAGGCTCAAAAGTGAATGCTCTGGAACTGTTATGGCGAAAAGTATGTATTGGCAATGTATCGATATGGCGAGAAATCAGTTTATTCAAGTATGAAATGGCAGAAGTTAGAGTTCCGGAAAAATAAAAAAATAATCTCTTTTGAATGATACAAGTAATTACAACGGCAGTGGGCATTTTTCAATAAAGGCTTGGACTTCTTTCATGGACTTCTCTATTCCCGCATCAGTGAGAAGGCAGTGACGGTGAGATCGTGAGAATGGTTTGAACCTTTCGAGGTAAGTAATATATAGTAGTGCATAATCACCCGCCGAATCAGAGTAAGAAAAAGAAAGAGCTTCAACGGCTAAAAGACTTGCAGCTGATGAAATAGCTAAGGTTCCCTCGGGGACGGATCTCCACTTCTGATTCAATTGTTCGAGGCACAGGTTAAATAAAAAATAAAAGAGTAGAGGGGCCTCTGAAAGTGAACCGGGCGTTAAGATCTTTCTCTTCCTATTCTCTATCCTATGGGCATCCAACAATCCCTTCTTTCCCAAGCGATTCAATGGCTAACAAGGCATTTTCTTTCAAAGAAGCCCATATTATATATGCAACCTAGAAGGAATTAGGTCCGGAAAGAGACTGCAGGCGATACCTCCCGAACAGCTGATTCAAGTGCAAAAACCTTTTTGCCCAATTCTTCCTTGTCATGAAGAAGCAGGCAGTCCTGGGTAGTTAATCTCGTCCTCTCTTTTTTTTTCTCTTTTCGATGCCCTAAAGCGCCTAACTCAACCGCCGATAAATGGCATGAAATGTGCACTAGGCTTTTCACATGCAATTCAATTAAATGGTTCATACGCGCTAACTATAAATATCATAAGGAAAGGAAGAACCAACGGAGGATTCGAATAAATTGTGTTGTGAACGTACCCCGTGCTTGATGCAATAGAAGCTCTTCTTCTTACAGTAAGCGGTACAAGGGTAACCGGTATAAAAGTAAGTGCTCTTGTCTCTTCCTTTTTAGGAATAACCGTTGCTAGTCTATTCGCCCGCTCTTAGAAGAATAAGTTCTTTCGGAAGAGAAGAAGTCGCAGAATCCGTCAGCTTGCCACAGAACTCATCCAGAAGGAGTATGCAGCCAGACTGACTACGGAGATAGAAAGAAGAGGATGGGAAGATGAATCAATATTAAAGAAAGAATAGGTTGCTAGAGAATCGGATCTTAGATAGTGCACGAATGAATGCATAGTGAAAGTCAGTCTTGGGGTAATATCATCTTTCCTGCCCCTAGGTCCTAGGTTGCAAGTCAGCTGCTCACTCTCTCTTTATTCGAATTCGATGTCTTAAGCAGCATGTAGCAAAGATCGATTTGAGATTCAATGTGGGACCTGAAAACAGAAGCTAGAGTTGAACGATCTACTTTTCTATCCTGTGGGCCTATCCGGAAATAAATAAGGTCTCTTCTTTATAGAATAGAAAGTAGCCTGGTCTGTCTCTCAATCAGTCTGTCCAGTCAAGTCCTTGACTTCGGTCGTAGGTTGAAAGTCAAAAAGTAGCTGCTCTCCTCATTCGTACGACCTCCGAATAGAAGAATTGATAAGTGGAAAGCTTCGTTCTTCCTCTTCTTCTGCTTAAGAAAGCATTTGTGGGCGATATGCAAGGCATCCGGATCCTTCTTCCGATCCATATGCATTTAGCCCAGTCATGAACCACCGTGGATCCTACGTGAGAGAATAGGGTCGATGGTAGAGAGTCGGTGATGCCATTCTTTCTTCCTCTAAAAACCTATTTTTTTTTTTTTCATTCGGGGTCTCACCTTGGGAATAGACGATGGACCCGCCATTTTACATGATGCAGCATTTTGAAAGAAAATTCCATCAAAGGAGTGGACATTTCTGACATCTCTTGACACCCTGTCTAGCCTACCGCCCTCCTCCTCTTTTGGTCGCTTCGCTCTCCTTTCAGTCTTTCATTCCTTCCCTCTAGCACTTCCATTCCCGAAGTGGGGGAAAGGGTTCGCACCTACCTTGAGCAGCATGGCTGGCCGGAAGAATAGGAGGTGTAATTGCTTTTAGAGCATTATGCCCTTCTCGACTGGCTCGCCGTTCAACGGCGCTTTCAATAGGCCTCTAAAAAGAAAGAATTGAATCATTTATGGACGAGTAGACCAAGCGGCTCTTTTCCTATATAGTTTAAAGAGAGTCCTCCGAATCTACTTCGCCGATTCTAGTCTAAATTCTTTGTCCTCCGCCTCGAATCAAGATGATCTTTTGGTCTTCGAGGACTTTCAGTTGACAAAATCAGAATCAGAAGGGGCCAATGTGAACAGCCTTTGCCAAGTTCTTGATGGCGAGGAATCCTTCTGGGGCAAAAGCTTGAATCAATGGAATCAACCAAAAAGGGTGCCCGGACTAGAGAAAAGGTCGGATATAGAGAGAGTGGACGTGAGGCACGGCAAAAAGTAAAGGAGGATTTTGTCCTGTCCATTTATTCGAGAACAGTCAGAGCAGTAAAAAAAGCTCGAATAACAATAACCAGGCATTGGCTATTGGTTAAAGACAGGAAAGCCAATATCGATACAGAAAGAGAAAGAGTCAAGATCAACAGACACAAAAACCAACTATCGAACCTACTAACCGGAGAGTCGAAGCGAAAGGGAAGATTGGTTCTATCACAGACCGGTGATTCATCTGCAGCACCTTCGACCTTGCAAGCCCTTCGAGTTCATGTGCAGCTAGCTCCCATTCCTCCAGCTAGGAGGAAGATGTCGAGTTCTATCAAAGAGTACATTCGATGCATCAAGACGTCTTGCCTTGGAAAGGCATTTGAACCTTATCCCATTTCCGCGTGAAAGCAGATAATAAGTCTCGTCTGATTCCTATTGGGATGTCATCTCTATTAAACCTGCTATTCCTATCATGCTATTGCTTCTGTCTTCCAACCCCGGATTCAATAGCAGCTCCTTCTCTCTTGTTTGAATCCGATCTATCATCTCGGAGCAGGTATAAGAGTCTAAGAAGAAGACATGGATGACATGGATAGTGCGGTAGTGGGATGAGAGAAGTGTTATACCGTTTGTTGAATAAGCCAATAAGAAGGAAGTAAAGAAACTGCTGGGAAGACAAAAGCAACTTCCACTGAATGGATGGCATTTGCCCTTGCAGACACACATTTAACTTATTTGACTTAAGGGCTTCTTAGTCTTACTATAAGCAGTCCTAGTACTGTTAGCTTCTCAGCTCGTTATTTTAGCTAGTAAGAGTAGGCCCCCATTAAGTAAGTTAACTAGAAAGCATATAATTCAGAATAATACTAATCAATACTAAAAGCTCGCGAGCTCCTTACAGCCGACTGGCAAGAAAGAGAGAAAAGAACTGGCATGAACCGCCCGTATAGAAGTTATTCCCTCAGCAGGAAAGATCATAGTAAGATTAAGATAGATGAATATCTAGACTGGGCTGGCTTGATATGGAGATGCGATATTGATTATCTCGCTTGCCCACTGGCTGACTGTAATAAGGGCTAAACAAGGGATTACACAAGCGATATGAATGGAAGGACACTAAGACTATATTAACTGGGCTATACGAGTAAGAATTTTTCCTATAATTTGTAAAGGTAATAGGCTATGCTTAACGGGAAATAGAATATTAAACATATTTATATATATCTTCACAAGAGGAAATAAAAAAAATAGCTTGTCCGCGAACAGATAACTTGCTTGCTATAGTCCTAGCTGGCTTTCAAAGCGGCTTGAAAAAGATTATGTATACATAGGAATGTCGCATATACGCTTTAGCATCTAAAGCCTAAACCGTCACTCCGCTCGGCTCATACGTGCCAAAGCCAAAGAGACTTCCCCTCACATGCTTCTACTAAATTTAGGGGAACTATATGTAAGTAGAGCTGTCCTGGAACAAAATTGGTCTACCACTTCAACTAGATACCCCTACCTAGGACTAAAACTAGATGGTACTCAAAGGCGATGGGCTGAGCTTAGCTTAGGAAAGCATATAGAATGGAAGAGCTTATGACTGGCCTTAGAACAGGGGGAAGCGCTATAGACGCAAAAGCATTTCCATTGTCACATTATTAATGCGTAAACTTAAGTAGAGGGATGAAATGAAGAAGCAAGCAGGGGGATTATATGGGCAGAGCTTTCCCTTGATTCTGATGTCTTTCAAAAAAATTTATATAAGGCAAAGGAAAGAAAGAGATTTTTTAGCTATAGCCCCCCCAGGGGAAGGAGAAGCAATTGAACGGAATGTAACAAAACAGAACTCCTAGGCTGGCAGGGAACTAATCTAGCTGACAGAAAATGAACCTAAAACTCCAACAATTGGCTTTATTCCGGCTTTCAAAGAAAGAGGTTTGTTATCTTACTCGCTCGCACTAGAATCTCCTATTCCTGCTTTACCTTGGGACTTCAATTGGATGCACTTAGCTTAGTAAGCACTCAATTTCCTTCTTCCCCTATCTTTCTGGGGACCCTATCCCTTTTTCGAGAGAGATGCTGTTGAGGACTTCTATGGAAAGTACCTCTCTTCCTTACTTTTAATATTAACCAAAGGTAAAGGGAACTTGCCTAAGCTTTCTCACTTGCTGGATTGACCTAGCTTGAACTGACTTAAAAAGTAGTTGAACCTTAAAAAAAAAAAAAAGAAAAACGAAAAAAAACTTGACTCTGGCCGGGAAAAAAATGGCTATTCTATTCGATAGATCAGGAACAATTGAAAAAAGCCAGACCAGTATGGTATATCTTTGAATCCTGAATATGGTGATACCCCCGATTGTACCAACCTACATATGTCTCTCCTCCATCAATCGGTACTAGTTATTGTCATTTGGATTCCTTTACTTGATTTGTCCGATGAGAAATGCGAAACGAAAGAAGGATCCTTCCGTTGGGAATTAGATCCTACTCTTCGTCTCCCCCCCTCTTCACAGAAAATGGAGAGATGAATTGATTGATTCATCGGATCCTAGGTCGGGACTGACGGGGCTCGAACCCGCAGCTTCCGCCTTGACAGGGCGGTGCTCTGACCGATTGAACTACAATCCCAGGAAAATTAGGTGTACAGCCTCCATTTTCTTATTCTTTTTTCTCTTCATTCGAACCATTTCATTTTGTTTCGACCTGTTGTAACAGAGACACGAATGATATACTATGAGAAATAATAATAAGAAAATTAAATTGAATTATTAGGGCCTTTTAACTAAGCGGTAGAGTCACGCTCTTTAAACGAGCAAGAAAACGGATGCGCTAACGCTATACGGCTTTCGCGCAGCTCAATCCGTTGCTTGTTCCCTAAGAAATAGGCGTAAGTCATTGGTTCAAATCCGATAAAGGGCTTTTCTATTTTCCACAAAACTCCTGTCTTACTTAGTCTTCATTTTTCAGCAGAAAATCTAGATATGAAAAAAAGGTAACCGCCTGGCGAGTCGTTTTTTTTTTTAGTGGAATTTTTTTTTATTATGACAATAAGTAGTCGATTAGGAGAACTACTATGTCACTACAGGGTATACTCTTCTTCATCTTGCATTATTCATATTTTATGTCCTGGTACATAGATATTAAATATACCCATTCTGAATCGCCAGAGTCTTCCTACTTCTCCATTGTTCCAATCAGATCCAGAAAAATGAAAAATCAATCAAAAGTCAGTGGACCTGAATTGAATCATGACTATATAAGCTATTCTGATATTAAGATTCGATATAGATGAAATCGTGGAAGCGGGCCTTTTCTTTCCTTGGACCACGTAAGAATTCGTCGTCCGATTTCATCTTCTTGTTCTTGGATGATCCATAGGAATCCATCGGTATTCCTTTCCTCCCCTTTCTGCCAGATAAGAGGGGAAAGGTTCATTCCGAGTCACAAGAGCAATCTCTCTGTGTTTTTTTTTTTATTTTATTTTTGTTATGGTAATGCAATGCAAGAGGTCGGAAATCCGGTTGTTTCTTATGATGAAAAGCGCTTTTTTTATGTTATGTGAAATTGATGAAAACCCGATATTTAAAGGTCGGTAATGTTAGAACTGTCGGTATCTGATGGTAAGATACCTACGGTCGGTATACCTTTGAATTGAAAGCTCAACCGGAGAGAATAAACGGACTTCTCGAGGGCTACTTAATTAAGGCACTTTAGTGCAAACCAGAAAGACTGGAGCTGTTGGATGTTGCTCAGTGCTGCTATAAAAAAACAACCAAAAAGCTCTGCGCCCTTTACTAGTAAGGGAAAACGCTCAAATGTCACCATTGAACTCTCACTTAGAAGTGATTGCAAGCTATTTTCTCCAGAAAACGCAATTGACCTAACCCTGACGTTACTGTCACTGTAATAAAGAATTACCTTTTTCGCCTTTTTAATCAACTTGCAAGAGATGTAGAAAATAGAAGAATGATATGAATAAGGAAGGGCGGTAAGGAAGAAAGCAATCCGGTCAATGAATCTTTCTAAAGGCTTGGTATCAGTGCATTAGCGCTTCAGTCTTCCATTCCAGGTAAGCAAGCCAGGGAAGCAATGCCCTCCTGTCCTTCTTAGAAAGTAGGTAAGCCTCTCTCCTGTCTGTTCACAAATCGTCTGTTTGAAAGACGGAGTTCCGGTAAGCAAGTCGGATGTCTCCTAGCCAGCCTGCCCTGTCTGTTATCAAATCGGCTGTTGAAAGATCGGCTGCTCGAGTGAAAGTAGGAATGCCGGTTCTTGGTAGGATTCTATAATGCCTGCTTCTGGTTTTTAGACGAGGAAAGCAATCCAATCAGTGCGGTCAGTCCAGTCAAGTCCTTGACTTCGGTCGTAGGTTGAAAGTCAAGAAGTAGCTGCTCTCCATGTCGCGTAGTTCCCTAAGTGACCTTTCTTCGAAGCACTTCAGAAGTGGTCTTGCCCTACCGCTTGCTCCTCCGTCGTTCCGGATGCCGACCTTTCGCTTTACTCCAATAGAGCTTTAAGAAGCTCCTTGACTGACGTAGGGTTGGTTCAGGTCTTATATGATGGTGGATACGTGGACATGTGCAAATAGCTACGCACGAGGTATACCGTATCGCATGTAATTGTTTATATGCGTAGCTATCTCTCGTTTTCTTTTGAGTATCGGCAAAAGGCTCTCTTTGCGACCTTTCTCCCAGCCGTGTTCCAGGACTTGCGCCTGGATTCCTCCGTCTCTATGGCTACAAGGCATCCTTAAATATTGCTAGGGGCCTCTCCAGTTTCCTTCGAGTTAGAAGCTTGGTCTTTGTCTTAAACTCGTCGTGGGGTTATTACTACCTTAATGTTAGTTCTTTCTTAGAGCTACCTCTGTTCACTGATCTTTGTTGGGCGCGTAGTTCTCCTCTTCTTTGGTTTGGTGGCTGCATTTCCTGCTGTTCAGTTTGGAGTTCTTTCGCCCTATCATTAATTTCCTTCCCTGCATTGCTAGCTTAATACAGGTGCAATTCAAAATTCACACACAGAGGTGAGAAAGCTGATGTGTGCCCTTATAGCCGCATAGTTTAAGCAAGGCTTTCGTGAGCTAGGTTGCCTCCTTCCCCGCCTATCACAAAGAGCATCTTCTCTTCCATTCCAAGTGGAAGGATCAGGACTTCAAAGCTACTTAAATTAATCATATCAGCAGGTGCAGGATGTGCTTCTTTCCCTTTAGCAGCGGCTTCTGTGCTTTTAGCGGCTTCCGTGTCATTTTCATAAAAGTTGTAGTTGTAATCCCATCTCCGTACTAGCTCAAGACTTAAAGCACAGTTGCAATAGCTCCCCTTTTCTGTTAGGAGTTGCTTATATGTCAATCTTAGCTTAGTAAGAAGGGGCCTGTTCGAGTGAGTCTTCTGCAAGCAAGAAGGACAATAGGCTCCAGTAAAGATGCTTTAATTTGCCTGTCAGACCTGATATGTCCAACTCCTGCAATTGCTCTTCTATTGTAGTCTACTCTCTATTGGCATATTGGCTCGTCCTCGTGGACGGAGGATTCATTCGAGATTCGGGTCTTACTCGAACCGTTTTCTGAAACGGAAATGGGGGGCACGTCGGGGAATTCTTCGATACCCGGGGTGGCGCGCGATGAAGCAGGACCTTCGCACCAACCCCCTATTGTCCACAATGAAAGCTTTGAATCCTCACTGAGAAATCGAATAGTGAGACTCGAACATGAGAAATGCATCTTTCTTCTGGATAAGGGGAAAGGGGAGTATTGGGCGGAGATTAAGCAAGCACTGGATCAAGCTTCCTCTCAGAGGGCAAAGGAAGTAGTCTTTTAAGTCAAGAAGCTCGTCGTCTTACTGCTTACTGATTGATCACTTTTCAAGGTAGGAGTAGATTGACCAAGGATGGGAATCGCCCACCAAGCCTTAACTGCTAGACGAGAGTACTGCTAACCCCGCTTAGGTCGGAAGCCATCTGGTCCGGGTGCTTTGTAAGGGTTTGAACTTAACACGACTTTCTGGATCTCTTCATCAGTGATCGGTTTTTGCAGGAACTCTGCTTGCTCTTGCGAGAGTTTTCTGGGAATCTATTTTGATCATCGGGTGAATAAGAGATTCAGTTGTGTCTACTTGTGGTGTGCATGACCCGAACAAGGAGATGTCTAGCCAATCAGAGGAGTTGTTGCACAGCGGTTGTGTTCAGCAAGCAAGGAGTTTACCTGTTAGCCAGTGACTTGATTGAAGCTGTAGGCCTTGAAGCAGCCTGGTTGATGAGCTGATATAAAATATCTATCGAGCCTCATATGCATGCAAGCCAGTGTTAGTAGCGGGGAAGCGTCAGCTTGACTAAAACTTTTTTTTCCTCCGAGCTAGGAGTCTGACTTGATCTTTCTCGGTGTCAAGACAGTTTTCGTAGTTATCTAAGTTAGATTTGTTAGTCTAGTTTTCTTACTTTCAGTAGCAGGAGGTCTAATTCAGTTAGTTTATTTAGAAGTAGCTCTTTCAGCTGTAGGCCTGTTAGTAGAACAGTTATCTAAGACAGTTAAAGGACAGCCAGCTAGAGTAGAATGCCCCTTTTCTCCTAAATAGATGAATTCTAACCTCTTTATGAAGGTCCGCAGGTTTATCTTCGAATCGGTTGTATAGATTTTTATAATCGCTTGCAGCTTTCGAGCCCTTCTTCTTGGCTACTAAGGACGAGTCTTTCATCCGCAAGTATAATCTCCAAACACGGGCAAATGCCTATACCTTAGACCTAGGGTTACATCATCTACGCGAATTCAACCTTTGGTCAATCCATGATCTAGTTCTCTTTTTGTCCGCTTGTTCCGGCTACGAAGGAGTTAGCGCCTGTTCGCAGCTTTTGTTTGGAGCTTAAACGGCATAGACCTTTTATGACAAAATCTCGTGCTAATGTGTCCCGACCTAAGAAGACTTTTTAGATCGGAAATAGAGCTTCTAGTTCGTCTCTGATTAAATAACATATGAAGTGAAAAGATAATTGCACCTTCTTTAGCCCCATGGAATAGAAAAGAAATTTGTCTCATATTCCTGTGCGAAAGCAACTCGATCGACTACCTTGATAGATAGGAGTCAAGCTCTTGCTAGGTTCGATAGAAAGAATGAGTGCGGCAAGGAGGAAAGGAGTGGAGGATGTGATCCCGGTAGGACGCTAAAGACTGACTTGCCCCCACTTTATGGATGTAGCAAGTCTAATCGTCGGGTACTAAACTGGTAGGGATATTGGGTACGAAAGCGAAAAGTGAATCAAAGGGAAGGGTATTTCGACTTTTTCCCCTACATTTTAGAAGTGAAAGAAGTCAGGAAGTAAACCTGTGACAGCTGAAAGGAACTAAAACTTTGCATCTACTGAACTATCTTCTGCAGCTGCAGTAAAGGTGGGAACCAGATATCGACTCAAGGGGTTGGGTTGGTTTACAGTTTACAGTTCGGTGTGGAAGATCTCGGCAATCAATCAGGTAAAGCAGAAAGGGAGTTTGGCTACTTGAATCAGAGAAGTGCAAGAAGAGGATCAGGTTTTTTTTTGAAGGGGATATCCCTGATCTCAATGAACTAAGTTCAATAAAAGGGAATAGAATCCCCATCATATCATCACCGCCAGGGAAAGCGCAGGAGAGGATCTTTCTAGCTCAATAGAAAGAGAATCCGTAAAAGGGCCAAGATCCGGAGTTAAGCTCAAGGCGAAAGATCTTAGTGGAGTCAAGTTACTCGGCTCGGCTAAAAGGGTTGTTTCTTACTTACCGGCATCTACCTTCAACAGGAAGGTCGGGAACTAGTCGACTAAGACAGAGAGGGATTCATATCCCGACCAAGAGGGATATTTTAAGCGGGAGATAAAGGCTAAAATAAGAAGAAGGAAGGGAGTTGGCTTACAGCATTCCCGGACAGCCAGTCCATCTTTTGGGACTTCTCTTACATACATGCCTGCCCTAATTTACCCTTCGCCCATTTCATTGTAAGTTGGGGGTCCATGCGAGAGATTTCCTTCTATTTAGAAAGATGGTTGCCCCCCTATTTGAGTAAGTGATTTCCTTGCCTTTCAAAGCAAAATTCTTCTTTCCTTGGAATATCTACTATTTTACTGATTCACTTTGTAGCCAGTGCAGTGCGGGATCGAGTTGAAATAGTTTCATTCCTTCTGTCTGCCTTCGCGAAAGTTGTTGCTTTCCTTTCAGCAGTCTCTTAGGCGAAGAAGAAAGCTAAGGATAGAGGATAGAGATCCTAGGGAAGCTCTTGGCTCGGCAGTAAAGGGACTACTTGAAAACTCACAAGCTTGATCACACCAAGACTGGAATAGAAGTCCCTATCTTGTGAGAGTAAGAAAGTCCCTTAGTCAAGTGGGTATGGGATTTTAGGCAAAAGGCTCCACGGGCTGTACCAAAAACAGTTCTATTTCCCACTCTTGAAAGCAAGCCTGTGAGCGATCCAAGAAAGCCTATATCAATCAATACTTCTCCTCTTAGTCAATGCTCGGTCAAGCGCATCTAGTTCTATTCGTTCTCCCGCTCATGCCTTCTCCCTTGTAGCAGCCTTCGTAGCAGTTGTAGTTTGTCGTGCCAGGCAAGCGAATAGGCTCTAAGGTTCCACGGGTGATCTTCTCGAGCAAGAAAGTTTTCAAGCCAGCCAATGCTAATTCCGGTTGAAGTTGTAGAAAAAAGATAAGCTTTTGCAGCCATTGGAACTTATCTTGGGAGTGCTCTTCCACCCCGCCCTGCTCCCGTAACAGTATAAGATAGTAAGTAAGGGCATGTAACAGTATTAGTCTTTTTAGTTGTCTCCATAGTGAGAGTATCAGTATAAGTGGAAGTATCTTTCTCCTTGGTTTGAGATTCCTTGGATGTGGGGCTAGGCGATTTCAGATAGCTTTCTAAGGAGTCAAAGAAGTGACTAAGCAAAGCAGGTGTGGCAAATATCTTTTCTAAAGGATCTGCGCAAGGGAGTTTTCTTAATCCCGTTCAATTACTTCTGACGGAATACTATACTATAAGGGGCGTGCTTTGTTTGGAAGAGTGAATATGAATACTATCGCCTTCTTGCCCTATACCTAAGAAGTCATTGTCTACGGATAAGAAGTAGCCGCGTAAGGATACGTTGATAGGGCTATTCCCCCCCAATCTATAAACCTTGAACAGAAGCTCAAGTGCACGAAGACCCTCTGACTTAAGCAGGTGCTATCACTTAATAAAATCTCCGGGTCATTCTTCAAGACTACCACCTTCTCGTCTATCGGAAACATACATTGGAAGATGAATCAACTCCATATAAGCTGGATGACCCGGGCCTTCTTTTTGGCTTGGTCAAGACCTAGACCTAATGGTCAGGGCGTACGTAGCCCACGCCCCTTGAGGTTGAAACCCTTGGAACTTGAGTGAGCTCTGCCCGCTTCCCACTCGACCCTTGAACCCGAAACAAGAAAAGCAGGATCGGGCGCCCCGGGGATTCTTTTCTTTCGGCTCTCGTCCTTACATTCATTCCTGGAAATGAAACTCAAAAGAATGCTGCCCGAGAAAGGAGCTTTCATTACAGAGAGGCAGTCATAGAATCGATTGACTTTACTTGTCCACTTGGGGAGTCTCGGACGAAGGACTCATTCCTCAGTTGCTTCTCTTTCCTCAGCCGCTTTAGCGCGCCTAGCTGACTTAGTTACAAGGGTCCCGAGACAGCCTGTCACTAAGGCGGGCGCCAAAAGCATAAATACTACAAGCTTTTCCTTAACCCCAGAGCAGGCTCATTCCTTTGGTCCTAATCTAGGCCTGTGTAACCTTATTCACTCATTCCTAAGGCTTTCAAAGCACAGCTTGACCGGGAAGAAATGACTCAAAAGAAGAAGGGAAGCCCCTACTGAGGGTTCTGTTAAAGGTTGAAGACATGCTCTTTATGGTCCGGCTGGAAGGCAAAGGCCTACTTTCGTAGAGGAAGTTGAAACTCGGCCGGGCTAAGATTCCTTACTTGAATCGGTTCCACACTTAACCCTGTAAAGGCGGGCTCGAACGACTCATCCCCAGTTTCCACAGATGGAGGGGCGAACTCCTCAACAAAAGGGGTGGCATCTACTTACTTTGGATACTCACTCGGGGCCCTTAAAGGAAGGGCAAATACGGCAACGAGTTTGAGCGGATCATCCAGGTCTTCCTTCTTGGCCTTGGAAGTTCCAGGGTCTATCTTTATAGTAAGGCTGGACGTAATATCCACTTCCCCTTGTGGAGTGAAGTTGGATGCTAAAGGTACAAAAGAAAAGTGAACCGTAGGATCTCGTCTTACCCCTTAACCAGGAACTCAAGCTCAAGCAGTCTAAGCCGGCCGGAAGCTACTCCTTCTCTGAGACGGCTCGCGCACGTGTGTGCATATAAAAGGAGAGCTAATGAGAGGAAGGGACGCTAAGGTGCCGTGGCAAAGTAAGCTTAGCCTTTCTCCGGTCAGCTGATATGCGAGAGTCCTACATTTCCTAAAGTCAGAAAAGGAAGGAAACTCATCTGCTTATCCTCATTGGACTCTCCTCCTCAAAATAACCCTCCTCGCACCTCTCCGGGATGACGTCTTACAGATCCGGCCAGCTCGACACTCACCTTCCACACTTAGTATGGACTTAATTAAGTGAAAGCCCTTACGCTTTCTGGATAAGGAGAGTTGTTTAGTTACGTGCTCTTTCCTGAGCTATCATTTTGCAATAACCTTTTCCTTGTTCGTGACATTTTGGGAAAAATTTGAATTTATCTCTCCTCCCTCTGAATAGTGATCATGAGACAAACCAGAAATCAGTCAGCATATCTAAATGCCCTATGAGCGCTTAAGCCGAGATTATTCGCCACCGTATACAAGATTCTAAGTGGAAGATTATGAGCCACTGGCGAAGGCTTGATAACTAGGGTAAATAAACGAGTCCGGTTGTGGAAGGGAATGGGGCGCATTGAGCGTTCCTCTCCTTACAGTCGAGCTCTATTAACATAGACCCTCTTCTTACAGTCGAGTTACTCCCTTCCTCTCCTAAAATAGTCACTCCCTTCCTCTCCTTAAACTAGGGTCCCCTTTGCAAACTGACTCAGCCTTAGGTGTCATCCCTGAAAACTGGTATAGGGGGGCCCATATAGAGAGTAGACAGCGAAAACAGGAGCTTCCAACAGTAGATCCGCAATATAGGAATATGCATAAACTGTAGCTCAAAAGAGCTTATCTCCCCACTGCCCTCCATTCCCCTGGCACACACACGTCTCCATAAGACGAGCGACGGGGTTCGGTAGCTTCCGTCCTTAAACCAGCCTATTTTTCTTATTTTTGTACACGAGATCCATAGATAGGAACATAGTAAAGAAAGGCAGAGACCATAAACTAATAGTAGGATCTGTTGCTGGTTCTGATCCAACTGACTCTAAATATCCAACAACAGGGGGGTTAGTGAGGTTAATAGGTCCAGAGGGAGGAAAACCCGTAGTTTCCAATGAATCTAAACATCTAATCGTGGAATGTGAGAGGTCTGGGTAACCGGGAGGGGCGCGTTGAAGAGCTTAGTTAATAAATGTAAAGCGTCTATAGTGATTCTTTAGGAAAGCAAGCGTCATTCTTTTGACAGGAGGACTGCTAGAGATCTTTGGGGTGGCAGGGATAGAATTCGGCATGCCTTGCACGCAGAGGGCATGGGGTATTGTGATGTTGTGTGGGATAAAAAGACCATTGATGTCAAGTAGGAAATGGCAGGGTCGCTCTCTGTCACCATTAGATGTAGCTTTGTCGGCGGGGATCACCAGTGGGTTGTCACAGAGTTGTACGCCCAAAGATTATGCTTTGAGAGATCATCTATGGGACGAGTTAGAGGATGTGGCCGGGTTGGAAGTTTGGCTTTTCATTCCGTTACGTCAGGGGTTCTTTCGTAAACGATTCGTAACCATTGGTTTCTGGGAAAGAGGGTAGCGGAGGTTGGCTCGCACTTAGATGTTCAATACCCGCCGTGCCCCAAATTATGGTGAATGAGCTGGTCGTTGCTTGGGTTTCCCCTTCCTCAGAGTCAAGCTTGGAGGAATAATCTGGATCGGATCTACCCATTTCGGATGCAGCTTCTACGGATGGAGGTTATTCCACGCAAGATGCGCGGGGTGGGAGAGCGGTCGAGCGTGCCAAAGCGCAAGTCGAGCAACGTATCTGAAATGTTAAAGTGCAAAAGAAAAGGTCGGCTTTTGGCTAATGATTCCAAAGATTCTATCATCGAACATCGAATTCTTGGCTGGTCCTTCCTTGCCTCATCTCCCTAATCTCCCCTATTAAATAAATAACAAGGCCCTTGCGCAGGTGGTTAGCAACCGAACACAAGATTCGAGGAGCTCTTGCTGCCTCCTTGAGTAGTTTCGCCGCTTGCATTGCAATTCTCGCATTTAGGGCGGATAAGAGGTACTTTTCAGCACGGTAGTCACGCCTCCCATCTCATTCTCTGGTCACGTATTCGTCCTATCAGTTCTAGTTCTCGCCCATGGATGCTTCTGTTCGGTTCGCGCTTAGCTTCTTTGACCGATAGAGTTAGGCACGGTTGTATTGTAGTTTCTCTCCTAAAGCTAGCTTTCTCTTTTATACCCTGACTAGAGTTTTTCCTGACTATTCAGGCCTCTCACTTGGTCATTCGAAGCATCTATCCCAGGATTTGTAGGGACTTGGGCATTCTGTCTAGTCACTGGGTTACTCTGGGTATTCGAAGGTAGACTCCAGTTATTCGAAAGAGGAAAATTCCTATTCTGTATTTGTGTTGGGTATCCTAAAGTTTTCCTTGTTCAAACCTTGTTTGATACCTCTGGTTAGGACTTCGATTCTCCCTAAGGCTTGGGAATTCATTAGCCCTAGAGGTACGTCAGTCCTCTGGGGGTGCCTTAGCACTAAGGGTCATTCGATTCCTTTCTAAGTCAGATCTCTGGCCACTTGTTTGGCCATCGGTGCCACTCACTGTAGCTGACAAGGACAGGTTTACATCTAAGAGAACTCTATCAGCCTCTCGATGTGTCCTTTCGTTAACATAGGTACCAACCTTGTTAACTGTACCAAGTATGGTTTCACAGTCACGCCTCCATGACTCCCTCGTTCAATTTCTCGTTTATATCTATCGGTCATTTCTTGAATCTCTTTATCGAAGTATTCATTTACGGCTTGGTTCTTTCTATCTAAGATGGCCATAAATTCTGCTCGAGTGACCAGACCTACTTCATCATCTGCTGGTACTTCCTGATTCGAAGACAGACTCTGGGGATTTCCAGTGTTTTCGAGGGCCTGATCCCCCCAAGAAACTGAAAAAGTCGGAGTTGAGAAGGGCTAATCCCCGAGTCAGGGGCATCTATAATTATTTACGCAAAGCTATTTATTGATGTATATTTAGATATCTTCATTGGCCTGCGACTGATCTCATCGTCCGTTTTCCCCTCTTTCTTATTCAAGAGTTCTCCTCCCAAACGGCACACTGTATAGAATCTCTCTAGATGGCCAATGTGAACAGTTCAATCAAACTTGTATGTGTTCAGCATATTGAAAGTGACATTGACAAAGCAAAGCACAGATTCCCTAGAATGTTAGAACTCAGACATGACAGAGAAGGTAGTCAAAAAACGGTACGCTAAGCTCCTTGCTTCGTCGCAGTCAGAGAATGATGTTTTAAGCATCTCTATATGCCAGTCATCTATCTGACCTGACAAGGAGGTCGACTTTGATATCTCACCCCTGATCTCTACGGGGTATCTTTGAAGACGGGTCGAAAGAAGATCTGGATAGAAGATTCATCTACGTTGGCAAAAGGGCTTTCATTGAATCAGACTTTCCCGATGCTACTCCTGTTTACCACACAAAAAAAAAAAATTAGAGAGAGGGTAGCCAGTCTATCTCAAATAAAGGGACAAGGTGACACCTCTGTATAGTATATCCTCTCTATCATAGAAGGCATCTTCCTGTTCATAAATGCTCGTTTCAACCGGGGGACGAAAGATTATGCTTTTAAGTAGAATGCCCTTGTCAGAGTATACCGATAGCTCTCTTGGAGCACCCCTCATTCAAGGTTTGCCGACAGTTGGCCAGAAAAAACCTTACTAAGTGTAAAGTAGTCGTCACACACAATAGATTGCTTAAACATTCGAATTCTTTACTTTTTCGTCTTGAGCCCGCCTTGCGGGATTATTCAACCAGATCCCTATAGAGAATATATCATTCGAAATTCCCGGTCTCATCTCATTTTGTACCAACTTCCGAAAGAAAAGTTCCCGTCTACCTTGATTCTTAGAGACCGGTTGAGACCTTCTTTCCAGCCCAGCTGTGCTTTCTTTCCCCACCAACATGTTCTATCGCTTTTCATTTTTTTAATGAAAAAGCGGAGGATTCTCCATCCAGCGGATGCTACTGAGGAATCAGGAGGACCTCTACCTACGGACATGTGGGATTTGGCTCTAGGAAGTGAGAATTCCTGGTTATTGGGTCAGCCGAAATGCGATCGATCGGCTCAACCGTACTACCCTGTGGGAAAGGTTCCCACCCAATGGACTTAGACTTTGCTAATATTAATATGAGAAAGATACGGACGCAGAGCGAGATGTCAATAAGGGCGGGAAATTTACTACTATGCTCTTTTCCAGGGAGTGGAAGAGTGGGAAAGGGGTATCCACTCTGAATCCTAACTTGGTATGCAAGCTCAAGAAAGCGCACTCTAAATACTAACCTAACATCGAAAATGCCATCACCAGAGCTGAGTCCCAAAAAACAACCCTGACATGGGGCTCTTTTCAAACAGTTTTAGGCTCAGTGCGAAAGGGACGCTAAGGTACCCCTTAAAGAAAGCCTTCGAAATCATTGGCATTGGGTGCTGTGTTTACTCATTGAACACCAACACAATCGAGAAGGCCATGTTGTCACAGGAGTCTCACAGTATATCCCAGAGTGGGAGGTAATGACACATTACGAGTGAAAGAAATGAGTTGGTCCTTCTTGGATATAAGCTTACTCTGAGAGGTAGGTGGGCTTCCACGAAACAACATATGCCACTACCGACCAAGCGGAGGATAGCCTACTCGGTTGAGAGTATGAAAGGGAGTGATGGCCTAGAAGGAAAACAAGGCTAGGCTTTTCCGTTCTCAACCAATAAGGAGCTTCTTAAGAGGCGGAGGTAACTGCCCAAGGCTAGTTGGTTAGGAAGGAGAGGAGGGCGTAGCTTTCAAAGTGAAGGAGTTGTCCCTCAGAGATGAAGGAGCTCTTCGTTCGCCCAGATCGAGCTCGGTAAGCCAAGAAGGGCTCTTTGCTTTCTGGGGGATAGTTGGAACCAACCAAACGGGACCAAAAGTCAAGCTATCTCCCGCTCTAGCAAGAGAGACTCCTTTCCTTTTTCATCGTCAGTCAGCCTTGTACTTTTATTCAGTTCGAGTTTGTTTGCCTTTCGGGGTTATCAGTTGTTGAATCAAAACTTTCGTCGTCTTGGCCCACTACCTCTGTTTTAGAGAACTCTGCCTTCCTTGTCGGGGGCTATAGCTTCTGGTTTGCACTCGGGTGGGGATACTGCCTATCCAAGACCTGGTCTTTCATTATATTCCTTTCTGGAGGAAAGCAAGTCAGGGAATGAGCTGGTACGTGAGTGATCGTAGCAGCTCGGAGTCAATCACCAAAGTAAGCGCTGGTACCCTTTCGCATAGGTTCGCTTGGCTCGGAGAGAGGTCTTTATTTGATTGCCTTACCGCTAGTACTTCGGCTTAGCGAAAGGAAAACAATAGAAAGATACCGATTCAGCGAGAAACTACAACCAGGATTCATAGAGGATCTCGGGTCTCTTTTGAGTTGGCATACCTTGCTCAATTCCTGCCTATCCGGCTTAGTCTTAGCCGAGGCCTCATTCCGGTTCACCCCAAGTGATAAGGTATAATTTGTAAGCCGACTCCCTTCTTTACTGCAAAGTGGACTGCTTACCATAGGGAATACCCGAATTCGACTTGGGAGCTGACAACCCTTCCTGCAGGGAGAAAGGGAGTACTTTTTTAATAGTAATAGATGCAGGAAAGGCTGAAGCGATCAATCCAGTGTTTCGATTTAAGAGACAAGACTGGTTGAGTCTCAGGAAATCCTAGCATCATGAGCCGAAAGGTGGGATAAGCTGCACACAAGAAGCGAGTATCCGTCCTAATCATATCCGTCACTATTCCATCTGTCCTAACCTTCTTATCTGCCATCTTGTAAGATCATCGATACCATACGGGACGCACCTACGAACAAAAAAAACCTCTATAGTAACTTCAAACAAGATTAGCTAAGCTCTTTAGAATAGTATGGCCATCGTGAAAAGAACCAAGACTAGAGACCAAAGACAAAACCAAAACAGGAGTAAAAGGGCAGAACAAAAAGTGGAATAAGGAGGGAATGTAGAGAGCCTTAAGCAACTACTAGCTCAGAGCTCAGAGAAGGAGTGTTTACATTGGGTGCTGCTTACCCAGCTCGGTAACAAGATGGGATTAAGATCGTAGAATCACATGCTGATTGAGATGCCCTATCGAGGGAGTCTCCAGCTCTACATCTATATACTATTAATAAAGGAAGGGGATATGGTTTGAGTTACCCAGCTCAGTAACAAAGAAGGTTCGGAGAACAACCTAATTACGAAAGAAACCCTGTTGATTCGCCAAAGATCTACAAGCCAGGATTCTAGAGAAAGAGATGCTATTAAGGATACTTTAACAGAACCTTAGGACTTCTCTTGAGTTGGGCATCCCTGACTCCATTCCTGACTAAAGAAGGGAATGCGGTGAATCACCAGTTTGGATCGAAGAATAGGCACCCGCGAATTAGCAGCATATTTGAGGGATCTATCGAGTGGAAAACCAGGAAGACTGTCGATACACCGAAGAGCTACCAAACACGATCACCAACAAGAGAGTAGCAAGTGCTAGCTTGGGGCTCAGAGCTCCTTAAGCTTGGGTTGGCTTCGGGCTTGCGTTCGACCTTGGCTTCGGGTTTGGCTCCTAGGCCCTGCTAACAAGAACTACAACACCAGATCTCCAGCTGATAATGCCCTAATTAGAAAGAAAGACTGGTGATTCGTCGATACCAACTAGAGCATTGGTTGTGGCTCCTTTACAAGCTCAAGAGAGGAACAAGAGGAATCCTAGCTTCATAACATAGGAACAAGAGCGGGTTACTAAACCATTCGAGATACAGAAAATGTATCCTCGCTCTCGACACCCTCTCCCTTGGGCATAGCTCCTTGCGAACACCTCAGTACAGATCACCAAACAAGAGATGCTAGCATTGATATCAGAAAGAACAACATTGATTGGTTGAAGCATGCTTCGATTAGCTTCTAGCTCGGTAACAAGAGAGAGATTGGCATCGGAGAACAAAGAAAATTACGAAGGAAATACCGCTGATTCGTCGAGAATCTACATCCAGGACTGGTAGACAAGAAGCTAGGAACTCGATCTAGAGATCGAAGAATGACCAAACAGGGGAGAATGACCCGAACAGGTAAGAGATACTGGCGATACGCCGAGAGATACTGGGAATTCGACGAAGAAGTGCATGGGATCCGCTTACAAGGCACATAAGGATTAAACTTCTAACAAGACAAGATGCTATCAAAGAGACCGGACCCTTAGGGATAACAAAAGTACGTCAACAACAAGGATTGGCTCAGAGCTCCTAGGAGCAAGGAACTCATAGGTGCAAGAACCACTAGAGCAAGGATCGGAATCGAGTATATGATCGTTGAACCTCCTATCACTCGTAGGCTACTACCTCGAACAAGCGGAGGCTAACCCAGATTCACTGGTAGTTGATTACGTTACTAAGTCCCTGCCCGTATCACCAAGGAACTCAGGGCTACTAACTCTGAGAGCAACTAGCTACCAAAGCGGAGCTCCGACTTACAGGTAACAAGGGATCCTAGCTTCATAGAAGAAGAGGAAAGCAAGCAAGCATCAGCTCGCAAGTTGATATATTCATGGAAACAGTGTGGCGAATGACCAGTAGGCAAACTCATAGAAAGGGGGAAAGAAAGGAGAGAATCACATGCAAGTGTTAGAACTAGGAAACCATACCAACAAGCAACAAGAACTAGATAGAAGAGCAACAAGCTAGAGTTAGGAAGAACTTGGGCTCAAGCTCAATCAAGACACATTGATCAATTGAAAGGGAGTACAAACTACACCAGGAACTCCATGCCCGGAAGTATACCGAGCGATCAAAAAGCATGTTCGGTCATGGCAGAAGAGACAAGAAGACAACAATCCCTACATTCTCATTCTCAAGATTCAAGGCTATTCCTCTCCCACATCAAGATCTCGAAGAAAGATGACTCAGTCTGACTTCCTTCTTTCCCTTATTTATGGGAAAGCGAGCTCTATAGCAGCAAGGGCTTAAAGCTCGGCCATTGATTGCTCTGTCTTGATGAGCTCATTCTTTAAAATCCGCGTAATTCTAAAGGACGAAGGATTCTTATATCAGTCGAGTCGAGTTCCTTCCCCCTCTTCTCCATTCCCGGATCCTGCTTCGTAAGATGAACTTGGGGGAGAGCAAAACGACTTTCTTTACATATGAAATCTTTCTTTATTCAATAGAAAGAGCTACTGCAGAAAGGGGGGCAGGACCCGCGGCACCTCCTATACCACTTGGTGAACCAAGGGCCCTTGGCAGACAGACTGATTGAAGCTAGTCGGATGCTTATTCGAAGACTTCTTGAATGGAAGCTCCTTGAGCGGATGAAAGCACTTTGAGCAATGGGGCTTCCTGTCGGTTAATGAACTCTTATTAACCATCATGAGATTTGGTAGGCTATGGATAGACTAGCAGCTTGCTTAGCTTAGACCAAGTTGAGTTCTTCAGTCTTACGTGTAGGGGAGGGACCGTCCCCACTAGTTCAGCAATCCACCGGAAAAGGCAATGGAAATAAAAAAAAATGAAGTTGCTTCGTCCTTTTCAAATAGGGTCGCTCATACATCAGTTCTGTCCCAAGCATTATTAATAGAGAAATCAGCCTTAGACAAGCCCTCAATAGGCTAAGTAAGCCTGTCACGAACTCTGATGTCACTGTCAACAAGAAAGAGAGAGAGATAGAAAGGGGGAAGTGAGGGTGAGGGAGGAGAAGAAAGGGTGTCAGGGACGAAAGAAAAAGTACCCAATAGAGACAATAGATCACGTAGTCCCCGGAGTCCAATACCGAACCTCTGCTTCATCCTTTGCCCTGACTAAATCATCCCACTAGGAAAGATTACCACAATAGAAAGAGCAAACGGACGATCACAAATGAGAGGTGTCACCATAGTACGATATCCCGATAGGAACGGACGATGTTCCGAGAAAACGCTATAACTAAAGAAAGGAAGGTAGCTTACTAGCTCATAACTCATAGCTGCTATAGCTTTATAGCTAACAAATACGAGATACCGAGCTTACTATAGCTTACAGCAGCGGGCTATAACTACTAGCTAACTTCGCAGATAGAGACCTTGACTGACTCTGATAAGAACTTGAGCTTCCGGGTAAGGAGAAGCAGAGGGGGTGAAATGAAAGAGGGATTGGTTGAGGTACGTGCTACAAACCTGCGTCCTTTAGATGCGGAGCAGGAGGGATTCTCGTAGCTCGGTTGGGATTTCCCGTAATTGCCTGTTAGCTCCTGAAGTCAGGTTGCTTTGCCTCCCCTGCCCTATGCTATTAGCCTATGTAGCGATACCCGGGCCTCTCTTCCTGCATAAAGTCCTGAATAGAGTCAGGCTTTTCCCTGAGGTCTCTCCTTTGTTGCAGCGAACAAGCATGGGATTGCCCGCTCAATAAGGTTTTTCTTTCTTTCCCGTCTTGAGTGCCCGATGTCTTATCTTATATGTAGTGATGTGCCTTTGTTCTTCTTTCTCGTGGATCCGCATGTTGGAGTAGGGCTTTTGGTTTTGTTAGGATTGATTGCCCCATAGATGGACACCTTCCTTGTACTGAAAGGGGTTCACAAAGACAAGGCTTCGGTTCTTCGCCGATTCAAGTGAGAAAGTCAGTGACATCGAAGACGTATAAGGTAGTCGAGTATGGCTAGGAGCAAACTACCTCTTTATAGTAGTAACCTGAAAGCAGCCGTACTTGAATAAGCAATTTCATAGATGGAGAGATTTCCCTACATGAAAGTCAGGGGCATAAAAGGCTATTAGATATAGGCTGACGAATAGGGTCTATGAACAAAGACCATAGTCGACTGCTTGTCCTCATGGTATGATAACTCAAAGGTAAAGACGAGCTGATCTTCCCCGCCTCGTAAGTAGCAAGTGTTATTGGATCTACGATGTCAGTTGGGAAAAGGTGTCCCTTCTCTGTGTTTAAAATGTGCCCAATGTTATAAGGATGTTGCTACGGTGCCTTCCCTCAAGGTTGGATTGTCTGACCCGAGGACCCGTGTTGAACTGATTGGAATTCGACTCCTTTTTTCGTTTCTCTCTTTCTTCTGCTAGTCATACTTCTTGTATGTACAAAAGATATAGTGCCGTAAGACCTTTCCTTTCTATTCAAAAGATTTTGCTACCTTGCCATTGCGGTAAGGTTTGAATCAGACACCTTCAACACTTAACTCCATCGCACAAGCCAATTTAGCGGCATCCTCCCCCATGAGGTTTACCGCTATATAAACAACCACAAGGAAAGCGAGAGTTTTTGCCCTATTCCCTCCTTTATTCAACTCCAGCGGGTCAAAGTTTGGCTTCTCCCTTAAAGCGTCCGCCACCTGCTGATGTATTCTATTGGGACACTGGCATTCAGTCCCTAATTCGTTGCTTGAACATACTCTCTCCAATACCGTTTCTCGTACACCACTAACCCATTTTTGATCAAAATTCCAAATAGGTTCAAAATTTTTTATTTGATCCGGCAGGTACCCCCTCCTTCACTAAGCATGTCCGCCCGAATGAAGATGGCTACCGAGCCCTCAGTGCTAGAGAGGCCCTCGATCCGGATAAGCAAACTCGTAAATGAGCTTTGTAGTGAGTACTTCGCGCCCCGCTTTCCCCCCCTCTCTCTCGTACCGAAGATGACTTTCGATCTTGTCTGATGGTAGGCTTTGAGTAATAGTGCTTTTCGTCGGCAACTTTAGACTAAGCCACGCCTTTCTTTGACTTAATCTGTTCTTATATTTGATAATGCAACAGCATTAAGCATAATACCCATTATTGCTGTAACCAGGGCGATGGCTAAAGCATGGGATTTCGCCTCAAAAATAGGTCTTTGTCTTCTAGTGCAATATCGATAATTAGGTAATCACCTCCGCGAGCATCGCTATACCACTTCAATGTCAATGTCTTTTTTTAATAATTTCCTTCAAAGCCCAAGTGGGAGTACTGCCCAAAAGCTGCTTGCATCAAAAGATAGACTCTATAAGGACATCCGCTACCTAGTCTACTTCAACCACTAACCGCTAATTACTAATCTCAAATCATCCTACAAAGAGCGGATTCTATCACTGGATTCTGTAATTGAATAGTAAGATCGGATTCAATAACGAAAATTGGCACTGCCGGATGAAAAACTATTCTAATACGATAGCACCATCGGCAACTGATGAAAGAAGAGCTTTTTCTATAGCTAGCTAGTTATTTTCTTTGCGTAAACCGAGCTAATGATTGGAGATCTTCTATCTATAGAGTATACAGCTGAACCCATCCCAGCCAATATTGATGAAAGTGGAAGCAATGTTCGCTAATCCTGGATCGACTATATGATAGGCGATAGCACCTGTTTTACATTCCTCAAAAAGAAGACGGATTCTCGAATAGTATAGACTTATTTATTCCTCTCAGTCGGGTCACACAGGGATTTCTCTTTACATTAAAAGAACTTCTTAAGTTGATAACATCACATTTCTTATTCATCTGCACCTGAGAGGAAAACTGAGAAAAGTGAATTCAAAGCACCTTTGAGGTTAGGATTCATTGCCGAAACTGGGCAAGCTCAAAAAAGGATATTTACTTGTGCGCGGAAATCGAAAAAGTCTGTCAACTCCTAGCTGTCGAAAGAACTGCTGCCTACCGAACATGATCTCTACCCATTAGATTGCCAGCCAAGAAAGCACTTTCCCCTTTCTCCCCGCAGACCCCTCAGAGGAAGATTCTAGCTCCATTATGTCCCTGATTCCATCCAAACGAGCTAAATAGTGACCGCCCCGGTTTCGCCCGGTCTTTCAAAAGAATTGAACCCTTCCTCCTCCCTTGTAGTTAGCACGTAGTGGGCATGGGACAGCTTCTTTTTGTGATGACACTTGGGATCAAATCATTTGAGCCGGGTCCAGGGATTGACTGGCTGGCACTTGTTCTCCCTTGCGCCTGGTCGTTCTTCGTTATTGCCTTAGGCTTGAGCCGAGTTTGGGGAAACGAATCTCCTTGCCTCTCTTGGACTGATGCTTTGAAAATGCGATTTAATAAGAAATAAAGATCAAGAGCGTTTACGCCATCAACAGCTAAATCGATGGCACTTTGGTTGCCACAAAGATCTTTCTATCTCCGAATCCGAATCTAAGCTACCTCATCACAGTCAATCAGTCTCTTTATCCCAGCCAGGGGTTGTTCCAGAGAGAATTCCTACGGCATCAACAGGAAAGCGGGAAGAGCTTCTTCTAGAAACTATTTCGATGAAAACCAGCACGAATCGCCCATTAGCCCCAGTTGAACAAGAGAGCATTGAACTATTTCATACCTTCGGCTTAGTCCTTTTTTCTTCACTCGGAGTTCTGTATGAAAAAGACTGAGAATCCCCCACCCACCAAGACCGGAGAAGCAACTGGATCGATTCTCTAAACAAAGAAAGGAAACTGGGGAAGAAAAAGGCGCAAAGCAGAACCAGGAAGACGACGGTGCTATTGAATCTGTTGGTAGTTGAGTTAGGGCATTTGCAATAGCAAGTTTAGTAAAGGCATGCCTTAGCGAGTGAGCCTCGGGCGGGTTAGAAAGAGTAGGACTCGATTGAATCAGAAATGAAAAGAGAGGGGAATGTCCTGCTCTAGATGCTCTCGAAGCAGTCGTAAGCCCCACGGGGCGGGCGGTAAGGTAGGTGTGAAATCCGTAGTTTTAGTCTAGCCCTTTATCGAAATACAATGCGAAGAAAATGGAAAAATCCCGCCGTGAAAGTGGCACGAACCAGGATATCCTCTAGGAAAAACAAGGCATTAGCCAATCCCAGGAACGGAGCGTAGAAGGTATGAGTTCGACATCCGCTTAGCCCATAGCTTTATGGCTTAGAAGAGTAGCTGGCATTGTCTCTTTGCGTTAGGGACAGTCAGGGGATGACGGAAGATGGCATAGAATGTATAAGATAGCCACAGACAAGGGCTTAAGAAGAAGACGGTGTAGGCAGAATAAGCTTTGAGGTTTTGGATTGGACAAAGCAAAGAAATGCCTTTACTAGAATACAAGGATATGGTTAATAGGGGCCAGAAAGGAGAGCTGGTGCTCTAAAGCGGATGTTTTAAGTTCAGGGAATATATCACTAATATATACTCCGCTGCTATTGAATACGTTCTTCGGAATAGAAGAAGGTCAAATGCGAAGAGGGGATTCTTGCTTAATCTAGACAAGAAAATAGAATAATAATACGAATAAGGTATTATACTTGCTACCTATCGCATTCCTAGCATTCCCCACTTGAGAACATAGGAAGCTTTGTTGAAGAAAGAATTAGTTTAGAGTCCGGGTATAATAAATAAGCAAAGAAGCTAACTAAAGCTAAAGAGACGAGGAATAGAGAACGGCATAAGGCAAAGATCAGGGGATTCTTCAATCAATTCTTTCTTCTGAAGAAGGTAGGAAAGAAAGGAACTTCCTCCACTAAGCAGGAGTTTCGCTAGTAGATCCTGACTGTGAAGATTCTACCTTCCATTCTCCGATAGGCAAGGGGGGTTCTTTCTTCTTTGTCTTTATCTTCTAGAGTTTTCTATAGTTTGGCTCAGTTGAAATGAAAAGCCAGTTCCGATAGAAGGGATAGGCGCGAAGGTAACTCAACCGAAAGGTACTTACTCCACCGGCAGAGAGGGGGGACAAGAGGCCTGACTTCGAAGAGTCTGAGATAAAGAAAAAGAAATAACGAATTGAAGCACAAGCAAGAGTTGATGGGAATGGGATAAAGCGAGTAAGGGCATAAAGCACAGCTAGATCGGAGGATTCTCTTCCCTTCCTCCAGTTGTTGAGTACCCAGACAGAGGAGAAGAACGAGGTGGCCATTACTCGCCCGGTAGCTAAGGAATTTCAATAAAATTCAAGAGAATATGGCTCTGAATAAGACAAGAGAAGAACTTCAATTGCAATATCGGTTGCAGTTAACCGCAGGGAGAGGTAAGACCCTACTTACTCTTTACTTTCAACTCCTGCCTTTTCTAATGATGGTGGAACCAGATCCGTCCCTGCCTAATCACTTGAGATGCTGGGGAAGCCGGCAGCTGTGCCCTAACTCACTCCTTTGAGTAAGATTTTCATTTTTTTTTCAAGAAAGCCTGGTGTTCTTTCGCCTTGCATAACGTAAGGAAGACAGACTGTCACACGGCCTAAGAGAGAGAAAGAAAAGTCTTCGTCAGCCAAACGCAGGCTAATCTTATGAATAAACTCTAGGCCTCCACTCTTATCCCCAAGCTCCTAGCTAAGCCTGTCCCAAGTAAGGCTGCCTTTGATGTCTTTGTTTAGTTTACGGATCGCTTTCCAGAAATGTATGTTAGCAGGTCGTTCGCTGATTTAGTTTGAGTTATTACCTGTTCGTCACGGGAAAGATCCCCGGAGTTAGAGTGAGAGGAGAGCGCCTTTGATGGCGTGCCAAAATCAATATACCGAGGTCTTCCACTTTTATTGACTATTGACGAAGGATTCTGAGTCTGAGGAGCATCATTTCATTGATAATGCTGCCGAGGACAAAAGGAATTCCATAACAGTAGCCCTCTTCCTAGGAGACGGACAAGGAAGCTAAAGAAGGGAGGTGGGATCTCTCCTAAAAGAAAGAATTGAATTGACCTCGAGTCGAGCCTGTCCTAATTCTTCTTCTTCTTATCCCGTTCCTGACCCTGAGTGTAGAGGGGTTAGCCTTGAGCCAGGTCTTGATTGTTTATTAAATTTTTGCAGTTCAAGTACTGGAATGGGAGTTACCGATATTCATTCCTAAACTATGTCACCGAGTGGTGCCCTGATCCCGCTAACAATAGCAATCACAGCTACCGACACCGACTCTATCTTAACGACCGGTAAAGCCCTATCTATAGGATATGGCACTTCACTGCTCGGAGAGGAAGGAATTCTTCTCCAAATCATCTCTTCCTTTAAGAAGTCAATTATGTTCGTCGGTGTCAACTGATTCAAATTCAACTCAAGCAAAGTGCCCTTACCCCTTACATGTCGTTTGAAGTCTGTCCAGGTTCAGTCCCTGAAGCGCTTTCCTTTCTTTATCGAGGAAGCTCGCCGGAGATCTATTCCTCTTCCTCCGCCTCAACAGGATCTGGGGTTCCCTCCGCCTGTCTTGGTCCTTAAGTGGAATTTAGGTCCACAATGTTCATTCCCTGGTTACACCTCAGATTCTTCTGATTCAGAGGTAGCGCCGATCCTTATCTAAAAAGTCAATCCCAAAAAGCCAATTCTAAGGCTGGTCTTTTGGCTACCAATTGCCTTTTCAGTTTCCTCTGGTCTCTACCGGGCGAGATAGCTTGAACAGCGGTTTTCTTTGTCGGGTATTCCGCTATAGCCTTAGGGATAGGGTACGAACCGGCTCCTTCAAGCCGAGTCTCCGTCCTCTTCTAGATGTAGTGAGCCAGATAAGGAAATGGAGATGGCTAGGTACAATAGCCAAAGAAAAGGCAGGGTTCGAAGGAAAAGGGGGTATAAACTCACGATTACAGAGAGAAGACATAGAAAAGAAAGACATAAGCTACCGGAACCCGGAGGTTACAACCTCGTTACTGCCCGGACTTTGCTTTAGCCTCATCCCAGGGGAGTTCACCGTTACGCCCCGGTCCGTAATGATCCTTGACCCTTCAGCAGCTCTTGAGGATTGAAAAGAAGATACGGAAGGCAGAGCCGCTTCAACAAACAAAAACAAAACAGAACAAAGAAAGACTCAAGCGGACGAATACCCGACATTTCTCTAATACTAGAGCTAAAGAGAGCAAGTTAAATAATACTAGAAGATGTAGAGCTCATAGCTACCAGATCAGAGCTCATAGCTCAGAGCTTCCTGAGCTAATAGATAACAACTACTAGCCACCTTAGATACTATATAAATGAGCTACTAGCTAACGGATAAGGGCTCGAACGACTAGATACTAGACTCCTAGCTCCTAGCTGCCTTAGACTGCTAGCTGCCTGAGATACTAGCGAACAGAATAGAGAACATTCTATAGTCAACATAAGAGTAGTGGAAGGCGGGGATGGATGTATTAGGTACTTGAAAAAGACCTTAACTTCCGCGGCTAACAACAACTCCTTACTCGGAACTGGCTATAGCTACTGGGGCAGCTAACAGCAACTCGATAAATGAGCTACTGGATAACAGCTGCTGGCTAACAGAACTACTAGTTACCTGAGCTCATAGACTGATAGCCGAGAGCTCTCCCTTGGCTTCCTATGAGAAGACCTTTTTCTGACTTACGGGAAGGTAAAGCAAGAAAAAAGAGAGAGGAGACCCAATTGAGGCATATTTAGAGACCGTAACAAGCTATCAAGAGAGAGGATAAACGACCCATTACAGCTAGAATGGAAGCCGTAGAAACGAAAGACATAAGATAAGGTAGCAGACCACAGCCCTGGCTTGATACCCAGGAGTCCTTAACTCAATGTTAATTAGAGCAGCTAAGAAAGAAGGGGTGGTAGAAGCTAGCTACTATAGAGAACTGAGCCCCTAGCAACCTTCACTGCCTCGTCTTGCTTCCCTACCCTTCAAAGAGCAACTGACTCAAGGAAGTCAGACTCGGACATTAGCTTCAACAAAAGGAAGACGGAAAGAGAGGAGTTACTTGCTTAAGCACTTCCGCAGCTTAAGACGCAGCTATCAACTTCTTACTTGCCCCAGCTCCGATATCAGAGCTTACTCGATCCCTAGCTCCGGGGTACTCGCTCTTGCCGTAGCTACCTGGACTACTTAATGAAACGAATTGGCGGTTAAATGCAGGCAAGCAGAGGAAGACTCTATGGTCAACATAAGAGAGAAGAGAAGCTACTGGATGGTATAAGTGAGTGACTCGCTTGACCGGAATTCGCTTTAGCAGCTGCTACCGACCCGTTAAAGGCAGGCAGGACTGGTTGGATTAGGTACTTGATAAAGAACTTGGGAAGCTACCTTCAGCAGCTCTTGCCGCAGCTAACAACAAATTGTTACTTGCTCTGGGCTCTGGGGAAGCTGCCTGGCCAAATAAAGCAAGCCTAGAAGCAAGAAAGGCGTAATCAGATGCTTCCTCAGGCGGATTTTACTAAGCAGGTTCAGAAAATGCGGGTTAGATTATAGGTTACATCGCTAGCCAAATCTGTTGACTAAAGAAGTAAGCACTCGGGAAAGGAGAACTCTACGGGTAGGCCTGTTTCAGCCAAAGTCGGTTCA